CACCGAAAAATGCCATTGCCAAAAAGTGACAAGGTAAAATTTCCATTTCTTCATGAAAATAAATGTCCCTTTTGAAGCCAGAATGGATCTTTTTTGATACCTAATATAATGCATGAAAGGTTCCTTGACCAACCGCAGGTTTGCCCCCAAATCCTTAATCTTAACAAAGACGTTCACAAGACGTTCTATTTTTATATAGAAATAGATTCGTTCCAGAAAAACTCCAAAAGATGTTGATCGTAAATGAAAAGATTGGTTACGTAGAAAGACGAAAATGGATTCATATTCACATACGTGAGAATTATATAAGAATAAGAATAATCTTTTATTTTTTTTTGAAGAAGGGGAACTGGCTTTCTTTGGAATAAGAAGACTATTCCAATTACAATATTCATTGATAAAGACTCGTAATAAATGCAAGGAGGAAGCATCTTTTACGCAATAGCGAAGGATTTGAACCAAGATTTCCACATGAACAGGGCGAGGTATTACCATATCTAACACAAAATTAAAATGTGAAAAAGTGTCCTCGAAAAAGGGAAATATTGAATGAATTGATCGTAAATTCTGAGATTTTCCTATCTTGTTCGTTTCCCCTTCTAGACAAGATAGGAATTGTAAAGAAAATGGAATTTCGACAATAAAAGCAAACCCCTCTGATATGATTTGAGAATACAAATTCTTGTTGCGCACCCAAAATGGATTTTGGTTAGAATCATTAGGAGAAATCAGAAAATGGTTCTGTTGATACAGTCGAGTAATTAACCGTTTCACAATCAGTAAACTGGATTTATTGTCATAACCCAGATTTTCCGACAAAATCAATTTACTCAAAGCACGATTATGAGCAAATGCATAAATATACTCCTGAAAGATAAGTGGATATAGGAAGTCATGTTGTTGAGATCTCTCCAGCTGTAAATATCTTTGGATTTCCTCCATTTGAAATTCGATTTGAATTAAAGGTAGAAGATTGGGGGGGTTATCAAATGATACATAGTGCGATACAGTCAAAACAAGGTATTCTGTAAAAATCGATACCTCGGGGACAGATAAACTTATCAACAGATTCTCTACCCTCTCCTTTTTCCATCCATTTCATTTAATTCGTCTATGTTTATGTTATAGAATAACAAGATGGTTAGAAATCTTTTATTTTTTAAACCGAATCGCTCTTTTGATTTCGGAAAAAACTTTCTTTATCAATATACTGCTTCTTTATACACACGCATCTTCAGTCCATAATGGAGAATGTCAATAGTTAGGATTCATTAAAAAAAAATAGAATCCACTCGTGGAGTGATAAGTGCTTCCCGTATCAGGCACCAATTTCTTTTTAACGTCTAGTTAGATCGGGAAATTATTCAAATTAAGAACAGAAGCCGGTTGCTTTTTCTTTCTGATAATTAATTGAAGCCACAGGGCTCCTATCCATTTATTCATTCGACCCAACTTTCTTTTGTTCCGTTCCAAGAATTCGAAAAAGGTTTTATACCAATCCGATAAGAATGAAATATCCTCAGAACTCTCCATTGATACGACATGCTATTTTTTCCATTTATTCCCTTTCAGGATCAGTCGCGGTCTTCCAAAGTTTACCAAGGTTACGGACGAATTCGTCACTTCATCCAAATGTGTAAAAGATTCTAGCCGCACTTAAAAGCCGAGTACTCTACCGTTGAGTTAGCAACCCGAAAAAAACAAACATAGATTAAACAAAACCTCAACAAAGGGTGTATAGATACAATCAAATTCAATTAAATTGATTTTAAACAAAGAGAAAAAAAGATATTATACAAACTAATCAAACCCTTGAGTTAAAAAATCTAACAAAAAAACAGATTTGATAATGGATTCAAAACAGAAAAATGAAGTGATTCGATGAAAATACAATTAGATGAAAATACAAGAAATTGTCAGATAAAAGAAAAAAAAAAGATACAGCATTGTGAAAATGGATAGAGCATCTCTTATGTTATCTAGCTTTCTTTCAATCAAAAAAACCTCTTGTATCAAAGAAAACATCATTTGAATAAGATAAAGTAACAAAACTATGGGACAAAAATAAATAGACCCGGATCGCTTATCACGATGAATTATATTTGTTCAATACACTGTTGTCAATATAAATGTTGAGAAAAGAATACATTGGAAAAGAGAAATTGCATGAAATAAAATCCTTTTTGAAATCCTTTGAATTTCAATTTAACAATGAAATACAATAATATTCAAAATTGTCTTGGATTGACACTACATATCTAATCTACATAGATAGAATAAAGTATAAATCGAAGAATAAAAAAGGAAGAATTCAAAAAAAAATATCGGATTTTTTAGTCCCTAATGCTAATGTATTTCATCAATCTAAGTGGAATAAGCAAAGTGGATTCCTTGTTCTTGCTTAGTCGAGTTCCAATGAAAACCACACAATTAAATAAAAGAAATGCGGAAATTTGATATTTATAAGATCAATCAATTTGGTCATTCTAGACCATCTAGACCATAAGATTCGACAGAAACTATGATAAATAAATATGAATACGGAAGAAAAAAAGAAAAAGGGGGGCAAGTAGAAAAAAGTTAGACAAAGTTATATACAAGTCGCTACCCCCCCTGGTATTTCTTTAATTGAATTTCATTTGATTAGGCGGAAGTTCCTTAAAAACTTCGGCTTTCTTTAAAAGATTCTGAACAGTTCCCGTGGGTTGAGCACCCCTTTCAAGGAAATATAGAATAAGAGGAACATTTAAAAAAGTTTGATTCTTCATTGGATCATAAAAGCCCACCCTTCTAAGATCTTTTCCTTCTCTTCGGGATCGAACATCAATTGCAACGATTCGATAGATGGCTCATTGGGATAGATGTAGATGAACAATACCCCCCCTAGAACCGTATAGGAAGTTTTCTCCTCGTACAGCTCACGAAAAAATGATTTGATTCGAAGTTTTGTCTATATATGCAATTCTAATAAATTAAATGACAAATGCGCCCATAAAATAAATTAGACTGTGATTTTAGTCTTTTTTTCTTCCTGAAAATGAAAAATAAACCATTCGTACTCATAACTCAAGTTGGATAACTCTCAAATAGTTCAAAGGAAAAATCTTTAGTCAATTTCATTTATTGAGTCGTCTTTACTCCCTTTTGTTTGTCTCGTTTAAACCATTTCAAATTCTATTTGGATTCTGTAGTGCGATCCAGTTATTGAGACGATTGAGACAATTAAAAGGGTGTTTCCTTGTTCTTAGATCCTTTCCTTATTTTTAATCATTGGGTTTAGACATTACTTCGGTGTTTCTTAATTCTTTCAAAATAAAATGGCAGCAACATACCCCCTTTTGATTTCTTTCGATCAAAAAATCCTATGGACAGTCGATTCCCGCGTGATACACTTTGAATCGAAAAATTGGAATCCATTTCAACAAGTTTTGCTTTTAAATTGGAAACTTGCTCGAATTGGATCCTTTCGATTCCTATATATGTTCGATATATTTACGAAGTTGTTCCTCCAATTGATTGGCATTAACCCTAGATCCTTGCCTCCGAGAAATAAATTAATACTTTCTATTCGAGCTCCAGCGTGCACTATTTACAACCGAACAAAAAACGAAGGGTTCGGGTGTAACAGAACAAACAATGTCGAGCCAAGAGCACCCTTATTCCTAGACAAATCAAAAATGGGGGATGTAAAAATCCACAACGGATCGTGTCCTTCAAGTCGCACGTTGCTTTCTACCACATCGTTTCAAACGAAGTTTTACCATAACATTCCTCTAATTTGGAACCGGTATGAAATTGATTCAATTATGGAATCATGAATAGTCACTGGTTCAGCTGTCCATAGACATCGTAATCTATACTTTTCTTCTATATATGAATATATGATATGTGGAACTTTTTTTCTGAAAAAGTCTTAGCAAGACAGCATTTTTAACATACATAAATAATATATAGATCCGAGAAAAAAATAGAAATAGAGAAACGAATAACTTTTTGAATCTGCATCTTCAAGTGACTCAATAGGATAGATTAAACGATTTCTTACTTTTTCAAAGCTTCCGCGTACAAGGAATCTTTCTAATTGAAATGGAAAAGGTTTCCTATTTCTACATCATTATTATTATTAAATGGAATTTGAAGAAAATTGGACAATAAGCATCACCTTTTATCTTCATAGGAGGATCGGTCTTTCTTTTTGAATTGACTCATCACTGATTGAATTTCAAATATAAATTTGAAAGGGGAGGTTCTTCGTATCTATCAGATAGACTGAACAATTGTCACTGTTATAGATATTCTAGATTATCGAATATCTATAATTTTAGTTTAAATAATTTAAGGATTACAAATCTTTTTCACAAAGAACCAAAAATTTTCTTGTCATTGAAATAGAATGATACGTAACATTTATATGATTATATTATACGATTGATATGTATTTGGTTTAAATGGGGTTGAGGAATATTGACTCTTGTGAGAAAGTGAATACAAAGGGATAGGATAAATCACCCCTGCCTCAAGCCTTAAATAGATAATAGATTTCCCATTTTTCATTCGAGTCAAACACGAAATACCTAAATCCAATTAGATTCAAAGAAAAAACATCAGCTCCAAAACATATTTCTATATAATATGGAACTTGATCATTTATTAATGAAATTCGAACAGACACAGATATTAAAATTCATATGGATTAACTCCTACCCACTCCCCTATTTCTTTCTATAGGAATAATGGAGCATAAAAAATGGACTGCGCTGGGACGGAAGGATTCGAACCTCCGAATAGCGGGACCAAAACCCGTTGCCTTACCACTTGGCCACGCCCCATTTCAATTTCTAATCGACACTAATAAACAATAATATTGGTATTGCTTGTTTGTCAACTCGAGTCCAAATATCTATAGATCCATAGAATCGATTGGTACTAGGATTTTGATACATATATATATAGAATTCAACTTAATTTATTGATCATTACATAGAATTCAATTAAGATATTGTATGAAAGTATGATTTCTTCTATCCTCCTTTGAGAATTGGAGGATTTTTGGTTGGGTGGATTCAAAGAAAAAGAAGGGTTTTTGTCTACCTTACTTACTTTCTTTTTCCTTATATCAAAAACGCAATCAAAATGCAATTATCTCCAATAACAAAATCTCTGTTATGCTTAATATCGTTAGTTTGATCTGTATTTGTATTAATTCTCCCTTTTATTCGAGTAGTTTTTTCTTCGGCAAATTGCCCGAAGCCTATGCTTTTTTGAATCCAATCGTGGATGTTATGCCAGTCATACCTTTGTTTTTTTTTCTCTTAGCTTTTGTTTGGCAAGCTGCTGTAAGTTTTCGATGAGATCCTGAATAATAATATCCTAGAAAATGTATGATTTCCTCGATAAAAAAATTCTAACAATTGAAAAAATAAGATAAGTTTTAGAGTATGAACCCTCGATTCACACGCTGAAATTCGTGTATAGTCGACAAAACCCAGGCTTACCCTCATTTTGGACCCCCTTTCCAGTGAAAGACCCTAACCCTATTAGGGTCTCCCACAATATAATATCTAATTTGGATATAAACCAAAATTTGGGTTAATGAAAAACAAATGAATTTGTGACAATGCATTTCTAGAAAAACCTCATTTCTTTAGGATATGTGGTAGAAAAATAGAAGATCTATTCTCTTTTTTTTTTTCAAAAAAACCATCTTGGAGATTGTGTAATGCTTACTCTAAAACTCTTCGTTTATACCGTAGTGATATTTTTTGTGTCTCTCTTTATCTTTGGATTCCTATCTAATGATCCAGGGCGAAATCCTGGACGTGAAGAATAAAATACAGGGGGTTTTCCTTGGTTTTAGTTAATTTGCAAATTTTCTTAGGATTTTATCTATTCTACACGTTTCACTAAGATTTTCAAAATTTGAAAAAAAACCAAATAAATTCATCAACGGAAAGAGAGGGATTCGAACCCTCGGTACGAATAACTCGTACAACGGATTAGCAATCCGACGCTTTAGTCCACTCAGCCATCTCTCCCAATTGAAAAAGATAATTACTACATTACACATAATGTAAAGAATCTTTCTTCTTTCTCTATTCTATTATATATATAGAGATCCATAAATCGGGAATTTCCTTTATCTAAAAGATGGGCTCGACTGCCCGAACAATCGAACTAAAAAAAATAAGCAAGACCCATTTGTGTTGATTTTGTTCGAAAGGCCCTTCTTATTCTCATGGCCCGGCCCGGTCAGTACCTAGCCGGGCTCTTTTTTTTGTTCCAACGAATTATAATGATTTATCTGATATCTGATTTGAAAACAAAAAGACTTTTGTTATTATATTATTATATGCAATTGAATATTTTCTATTCAAGCAACAAAAAAAAGAACAAAGACGATTTACATTCTTTTTCTTGTTCTATTTTACCGAACTCAAAAAGAAACTATCGATTCTTCCACAATTTTCATTTTGATCTCCCCGCAAAAAAGCGCAACGTTCTCATTTTGATGATTCTTTGATGATCCTATCTTGATCATGCTCAACGATCTTGTTCGACAAAAGATCCATTTGTATACAATAATCATATTGTAGCGGGTATAGTTTAGTGGTAAAAGTGTGATTCGTTCTATTAACCGTTAATAGTTAAAGGGTCTTTCGGTTTTATTCATATTCCGACCAAAAACTTTATTTCTTAAAAAGATTTAATCCTTTACCTCTCAATGAGAAATTCGAGAAAAAAATACGAATTCTCGTGATTTGTATCCATGCGTCACTTATAAATTGAAAAGTTGGATTATGAAATTGCGAAACATAATTTTTGAATTGGACCAAAAATTCCAATTGAATAAGTATGAGTAAAGGATCCATGGCAGAAGATAGAAAGTCCATTTCGAATCGTAACTAAATCTTCCATTTTATTTCTAAAGAAATAAATTGGAGCAAAGTAGCTATTCAACGACGACTTTGGTTTACTAGAGACATCGACATATTGTTTTAGCTCGGTGGAAACAAAATCCTTTTCCTTAGGATCCTCTCAAATAGAAATAGAGAACGAAGTAACTAGAAAGATTGTTAGAATCACCTTCTTCTAGAAGGATCATCTAGAAAGCGATTCATTTTGTTTGTTTGTATTCAAACAAAAAGCTGACGTAGGTGTTATGGGTATCATTTTGTTCATTTTGTTCACATCTTAGATCTATGAATTTACTCATATTCCATAAAGGAGCCGAATGAAACCAAAGTTTCATGTTCGGTTTTGAATTAGAGACGTTCAAAGCAATGAATTGAACGTCGACTATAACCCCTAGCCTTCCAAGCTAACGATGCGGGTTCGATTCCCGCTACCCGCTTATTTCCTTTTTTCTAAATATTCTATTCGAATTCTATTCTAGAATATAGAAAATCTATTTTAATTACGATTAGTGAATCATTGAATATACAATTCCAAAAACGATCTCACATATAATCCTATTTTTTTTGTTTTCAATTCAAGAAAAAT